AAAATACTTATATGTATTATCCCCATTAATGATATTCAACATTTAAACGATAGTGTAATTATGCACATGAGCGTAATCCCCTACCTTTTATATTCCCCTTACAGGTGACAATATTTGTATCCATTAAACAAGGACACATCCTATGTTTAATGCCTGTTCTACCTACTTGCTGTCCGTTTGAGTCACATATACCAGGACTCCAAATCTCTGCAAGTCACTACCGTTGCACAGTAAAGAGTTGTATCGGTTTCTTTCTTAGGAAAACGTTTATTGATGGTCAGGGATCGAATTTGTGGGGGTAGATCTTTCTCTCATTTTTCCTGGCATTTGGTTCCTACTTCAGGGCCATTGATTGATAATCACTCCCCTATCCGGTGCCTATCCACGAGGCATTTGATTAATGGTGGTAATACTATGGTGGAAGCTGGCAGGCTTGCCAAGGCGTTCTTTTCCAGTGGCTAAGGTTCTTTTTTTTTTTTCCTTTTCAATAGACTTCTCACAGTGGTTGCGATCTATGTTTGAAAGGTGGGACTAATCCTAGGAAGCAGGTATTATAGGTGTATGTTGGGAAGATATTCCTCTAGATTTGCATTATTTATTTCAAGAGCATAAAGATGATTTTTTTCTAGTAAAAATCGTTCTTTGACAGAGAATTTTAAGGGGGGTTTCTTCGCGCGAAACCCCCCTAACCCCCCTTTCAGTCGCAACAAAGCTATCAAACTTGTAAAACCCCCCGGAAACAAGCAACTTTTGGTCCTGAAATAAAAAAAAAAAAATTTGATCATGAGATAAATTAAAAATCTTGAACGGGAGAAAAATCTAGAAACCCTTCTTAACTAAGTCCCTTCATTAAGGGAGGGTATAATTCTCCAAAAATACTTTTGTCAACGATCTTTTAGGAATAAAATAAAATTATTTTAATTAAAAATAGAAAAGATTTATTTAAAAAACATAACACATTTTAAATGCACATTATATAAAACATTATGCTGCATTAAAGATTATATTATATTGTACTACAATTCAAAAACCTGCTTTTAAATTGTACATTCTTAAGGAAAAGTAATAATAAAAGCTACATATACCTAAAGCATCCATTTTAAACGCTACTGCCGAACAAAATGCTTCTGCTGAAGGGGCGAGAGAAGAGTGGGGTACGTGATCCTTAAACATTTTATATTATAGTACTGCAATTTTTGATGAAAAAACTGCCTTTTAAATACTTTATCCCTAGAATTAATAAAATTTAAACTAAATAACATCATAATAATTAGAACCGTAAATCCCTTAGTATTTAAAAGTTATGTTCATGTAGCTTAACTAAAGCATAACACTGAAGTTGTTAAGATAAACCCTAGAATGGTTTCATAAGCACAAAGTTTGGTCCTGACTTCACTGTCAATTTTTACTAAAATTACACATGCAAGTATCCGCATTCCCGTGAAACTTCCTTAAACCTTCTTCTGAGTTTTAAGAGACGGCATCAGGCGCAATAGAAAAATTTTAGCCCAAAACGCCCGGCTCCGCCACACCCCCAAGGGAATTCAGCAGTGAAAAATATTAAGTAATAAGCGAAAGCTTGACTTAGTTATAGTTTTTAGGGCCGGTAAAGCTCGTGCCAGCCACCGCGGTCATACGAGAGGCTCAAATTGACCGTTATCGGCGTAAAGCGTGTTTTAGGAATAGCTAAACTAAAGTAGAATTAATCCAAAACTGTTATAAGTATTTGTATAAAAGAAAAACTCTTACGAAAGTAACTTTAAATATCCTGAATACACGAGAGCTATGAAACAAACTGGGATTAGATACCCCACTATGCGTAGCTTTAAACCTTAATATAAAAATACATCTATATTCGCCCGGGTACTACGAGCATAAGCTTAAAACCCAAAGGATTTGGCGGTGCTTTAACCCCACCTAGAGGAGCCTGTTCTATAACCGACAACCCCCGTTAAACCTTACCTTCTCTTGTTGTTTAACCCGTCTATATACCGCCGTCGTCAGCTTACCCTGTGAAGGGAACTAAGTAAGCAAAATTGATAAAATCCAAAACGCCAGGTCGAGGTATAGCATATGAGAAGGGAAGAAATGGGCTACATTTTCTATATCAGAATATACGGAAATTATTATGAAATATAATACTTTAAAGGAGGATTTAGTAGTAAGTAAGGAACAGAGTGTCTTGCTGAAATTGGCCCTAAAGCACGCACACACCGCCCGTCACTCTCCCTAAGCCTCTAAAAATAATTCATAATACAAAACTAAGTCAGTAGGGGAGAAAAGTCGTAACATGGTAAGTATACCGGAAGGTGTACTTGGCTAACCAGAATATAGCTTAATTAGGAAAGCACTTCACTTACACCGAAAAGATATCCGTGCGAATCGGGTTATTCTGATACTTAAGAGCTAGCTATATGTAATATTTAACAGATAAGTATTTACACATATTAATACACTAATAAACACAACTAAACCATTTTCCCATCATAGTATAGGTGATAGAAAAGAAAATTTAAGCTATAGATCAAGTACCGCAAGGGAATGCTGAAAGAGAAATGAAATAACTTAGTAAAGTAATATAAAGCAGAGATGAAAACTCGTACCTTTTGCATCATGTTTTAGCAAGAATAAATAAACAAAATGTTTTCTAGATTATTTCCCCGAAACTTGGTGAGCTACTCCGGGACAGCCTGTTAATAGGGCAAACACGTCTCTGTTGCAAAAGAGTGTGAAGATCTCTGAGTAGAGGTGACAGACCTACCGAACCTAGTTATAGCTGGTTACCTGAGAACTAAATAAAAGTTTAGCCTCTTATTTTTTAAATTTAATTATGACTTAATCATTAAAATAATAATAGAATGTTAAAGAGTTATTCATAAGGGGTTCAGCTCTTATGAAAAAGGATACAACCTTATTAAATGGNTAATGAACACAAAATAAAAAGTTAATGTTCTAGTAGGCTTAAAAGCAGCCATCTAAGAATAAAAGCGTCAAAGCTTAAACATTCCTCCTACTTTTAATAAAGATATCTTATCTTACACCCTTAGATTTATCAGGTCTTTCCACCCACCGGTGGAAGAGATCATGCTAATATGAGTAATAAGAAAACTTTCTCCTAATACCCGTGTCATTAAAAACGGAAAAGCCTTTTAAAATTAAACGGTCCCAAATAAAGAGGGAATTAAATAATAAAATGACAACAAGAAAACTATTTAACTAGTAACCGTTAAACCCACACCGGCGTATTTTAAAGGAAAGATGAAAAGAAAAAGAAGGAACTCGGCAAATATATTTCCATAAGCCTCGCCTGTTTACCAAAAACATCGCTTCTTGATTTATAGTATAAGAAGTCCCGCCTGCTCTGTGACAAAGTTTAACGGCCGCGGTATTTTGACCGTGCTAAGGTAGCGCAATCACTTGTCTTTTAAATAAAGACCTGTATGAATGGCATAACGAGGGCTTAACTGTCTCCTTTTTCCCATCAATGAAATTGATCCTCTCGTGCAGAAGCGGGAATGAGCACATAAGACGAGAAGACCCTATGGATCTTTAGTCGCAAGAGTAGGTCATATTTCAATTATACCTATAATAGATAAAAACCAATGAACTCTACTCAAATGTCTTTGGTTGGGGCGACCATGGAGTAAAATATAACCTCCTTAAGGAATGAAGTTACTTCTTCCAATTTTAGAGTGACAACTCTGGACAGTAGAAAATCTAACCATAAAGATCCGGCAAAGCCGATCAATGAACCAAGTTACCCTAGGGATAACAGCGCAATCCTCTTCTAGAGCCCATATCGACAAGGGGGTTTACGACCTCGATGTTGGATCAGGACATCCTAAAGGTGCAGCAGCTATTAAGGGTTCGTTTGTTCAACGATTAAAGTCCTACGTGATCTGAGTTCAGACCGGAGTAATCCAGGTCAGTTTCTATCTATGAAATATTTTACTCCAGTACGAAAGGACAGAGTAAAAAAGGCCAATGATTAATCAAGCCTTCTTCTTAACTAATGAAGACAAATTAATAAGTAAAAGAAAATACTTATTAAGGAAAAGATAATTCCTCACTGTTGGAGTGGCAGATTCAGGTAATTGCAAAAGGTCTAAGCCCTTTATAAGAAAGTTCAAATCTTCCTTCCAACTATGACCCGTGATATCTTANTATTTATTATTAACCCTCTATTAATGGTAGTCTCTATTTTGTTAGCAGTTGCATTTCTGACACTAATTGAACGAAAAGTTTTAGGTTATATACAATCACGAAAAGGTCCTAATGTCGCAGGACCATATGGCCTACTTCAACCCATTGCAGATGGTGTTAAACTATTTTTAAAAGAACCTGTATGACCATCCACTTCCTCCCCCCTACTTTTTTTAACTATACCTATTATTGCCCTAGCCCTAGCTCTAATAATATGGGTCCCTATACCCACCCCCTCCCCACTTGCCGATCTAAATCTGGGTCTCTTATTTATCTTAGCCTTCTCCAGCTTAGCCGTGTACTCAATTCTAGGCTCAGGGTGAGCCTCTAACTCCAAATATGCTCTCATCGGAGCCTTACGAGCTGTAGCCCAAACAATCTCTTATGAGGTAAGCCTGGGCTTGATTCTTCTCAATGCCATTCTTTTCACAGGAGGGTACACATTACAAACTTTTAGTTCAANCCAAGAAAGCGTTTGACTAATCCTCACTATATGACCTTTAGCTATAATATGATTTGTATCAACACTAGCAGAGACAAATCGAGCACCCTTTGATTTAACAGAGGGAGAATCAGAACTTGTTTCAGGCTTTAATATTGAGTACTCTGGAGGACCTTTCGCATTATTTTTCCTAGCCGAATATGCTAATATTATTCTAATAAACACACTATCCACTATTTTATTTTTAGGTACAAATTCATCCTACACTAACATAAATTATGAAACAATAGTAATTATAACTAAAGCAACTTTTTTAAGCCTACTCTTCCTGTGAACCCGAGCTTCCTATCCACGATTTCGATATGATCAATTAATACACTTAGTGTGAAAAAATATTCTCCCAATTACTATAGCATTTTTAATTTGACACTTAGCCACCCTAATTTCTTTTGCAGGTTTACCCCCGCAAATCTAACAGGAGTTATGCCTGAAAAAGGATTATTTTGATAGAATAAAAAATAAGGGTTAAAACCCCTTTAACTCCTTAGAAAAAAAGGACTTGAACCTCTTCTTTAGGGATCAAGACCCCGTGTGCTTCCATTACACCATTTTCTAGTAGAATCAGCTAGCAATAAGCTTTTGGGCTCATACCCCAAACACGTTGGTTAAAACCCTTCTTTTACTAATGAGCCCTCTAATAATCTTAATTATAGTATTTGCTCTGGGACTAGGAACCACCATCACATTGATAAGTACTCACTGATTACTAGCCTGAATAGGTTTAGAAATCAACACATTAGCTATTATCCCTTTAATAGCTAAAAATTATCACCCTCGAGCTGTAGAAGCTACTACCAAATATTTTCTAGTCCAAGCTACTGCAGCTACAACATTAATATTTGCTAGTACAATGAATGTTTGACTCACTGGAGTATGAGAAATCTCACAAACAACACACCCACTACCGTTAGTCATAATCACAGTAGCCCTCTCTCTTAAAATAGGTTTAGCACCCCTACACGCATGACTTCCAGATATCATGCAGGGCCTTGATTTAAAAATAGGATTAATCCTTACCACCTGACAAAAGATTGCCCCATTTTCCTTACTATTTCAAATTAATGGCAGTACTCTAACAATCTTATTAGGTTTAATTTCAGTAATCTGAGGCGGTTGAGGAGGACTAAACCAAACTCACTTACGAAAAATCTTAGCTTATTCCTCAATTGCACATCTTGGTTGAATACTTCTAGTAATACAATTACTCCCACCCCTATCTTTAATAACCCTATTAATTTATATCATTATGACATTTTCATTATTTAATATATTCATGTTAAGTAAAGCAACTACTATTAACTCCCTATCAACATCCTGAGCAAAAATACCCACTCTAATCACCCTCACCCCCCTAGTCTTACTATCACTTGGGGGGCTTCCTCCCCTAACTGGTTTTATACCAAAATGGATAATCTTACAAGAGCTAACTAAACAAAATCTTGGTGTAATAGCAACTACAGCAGCTTTATCAGCCCTATTAAGTCTATTCTTTTACCTTCGTCTATCTCACAGTATAACTCTAGTAATTTCCCCTAATACATCTTTAAACACCACATCTTGACGTATAAATAATGATTTTACCTTTATAGAAACCCCCATTTCAATCGCAATAACCTTACTAATACTTCCTCTTTTACCCTCAATGATAGCACTCACCCTTTAAGAGTTTAAGTTTAATTAAACTTAAAGCCTTCAAAGCTTTCTACAAGAGTGCAAATCTCTTAACTTTTGTAAGATTTACAGGACACTAGCCCATATCTTCTGTATGCAAAACAGATACTTTAATTAAGCTAAAACCTTTCTAGACGAGTAGGTCTCGATCCTACAAACTTTTAGTTAACAGCTAAATACTCAAACCAGAGAGCATCCGTCTACTTTCCCCGCCTAGCCGTAAAAAATAGGCGGGGAAAGTCCCGGCAGACGGTAATCAGCTACTCATGATTTGCAATCATGCATGTTATACACCTCGAGACCGAGGACTGGGAGAAAGAGGGCTTAAACCTCTATTTATGGAGCTACAATCCACCACTATTTCAGTCATTCTACCTGTGATAATCACTCGTTGACTTTTCTCAACTAACCATAAAGATATTGGTACCCTTTATTTGGTGTTTGGTGCCTGAGCCGGAATAGTCGGAACAGCTTTAAGCCTTCTTATCCGGGCAGAGTTAAGTCAACCCGGGTCCCTCTTAGGCGATGATCAAATTTATAATGTAATTGTTACAGCACATGCTTTTGTCATAATTTTCTTTATAGTAATACCAATTATAATTGGCGGCTTTGGGAATTGACTAATTCCTCTTATAATCGGAGCACCTGACATAGCTTTCCCTCGAATAAATAACATAAGCTTCTGACTTCTACCCCCATCATTTCTTCTTCTTCTAGCTTCCTCAGGAGTAGAGGTGGGGGCAGGAACAGGTTGAACAGTCTATCCCCCATTAGCGGGAAATATAGCTCACGCAGGGGCCTCCGTTGATTTAACTATTTTTTCCCTTCATTTAGCTGGTGTCTCTTCAATTCTAGGGGCTATCAACTTTATCACTACCATTATTAATATGAAACCTCCAGCTATTTCTCAGTATCAAACCCCCTTATTTGTATGAGCCGTTCTAATTACAGCAGTACTTCTCTTACTGTCTCTACCTGTTCTAGCTGCGGGTATTACTATGCTACTTACAGATCGAAACCTAAATACAACCTTCTTCGACCCAGCTGGAGGAGGCGATCCAATTCTTTACCAACACCTTTTCTGATTCTTTGGTCACCCAGAAGTTTATATTTTAATCTTGCCAGGCTTTGGCATAATTTCCCACATTGTGGCATATTATTCAGGCAAAAATGAACCTTTTGGTTATATAGGAATAGTTTGAGCAATAATAGCAATTGGACTACTTGGATTTATTGTTTGAGCCCACCATATATTCACTGTCGGGATAGACGTAGACACCCGAGCTTACTTTACATCTGCAACTATAATTATTGCAATTCCAACCGGGGTAAAAGTTTTTAGTTGATTAGCGACTCTTCATGGAGGCACTATTAAATGAGAAACACCTCTACTATGGGCCCTTGGTTTTATCTTTTTGTTTACGGTAGGGGGCCTAACCGGAATTGTTTTAGCTAACTCATCTCTTGATATTGTTCTTCATGACACCTACTATGTGGTAGCGCACTTTCACTATGTGTTATCTATAGGAGCAGTGTTTGCTATTATTGCTGCATTCATTCATTGATTCCCCCTTTTTTCAGGCTATACACTTAATGAAACATGGACTAAAATCCACTTTGGTGTAATATTCCTAGGAGTTAACCTTACATTCTTCCCTCAACACTTTCTAGGGTTAGCCGGAATACCACGACGTTATTCAGACTATCCTGATGCTNATACAGTCTGAAACACTATTTCTTCTATTGGATCTGTAATTTCTTTATTTGCTGTAATTATATTCCTGTTTATTATCTGAGAAGCGTATACATCAAAACGTGAAGTTCTCTCAGTAGAATTAACGCAAACAAATGTTGAATGACTTCACGGCTGCCCTCCTCCTTACCACACCTTTGAAGAACCTGCCTTTGTTCAATGTAACTAAAGACGAGAAAGGAAGGAATTGAACCCTCATAGTCTGGTTTCAAGCCAGACACAATAACCAATCTGCCACTTTCTTAATAAGATCCTAGTAAAATATTACTTTGTCTTGTCAAGACAAAATTGTAGGTTAAACCCCTGCGAGTCTTAAAATGGCACACCCCTCTCAACTAGGTTTTCAAGACGCAGCTTCCCCTGTGATAGAAGAGCTTCTCCACTTCCATGATCACACTTTAATAGTTGTCTTCTTAATTAGCACACTGGTACTTTATATTATTCTTACAACGGTTACCACTAAACTTACAAATAAATTTATCCTCGACTCCCAAGAAATTGAAATTATTTGAACTCTACTTCCAGCAATAATTTTAATTTTTATTGCCCTTCCATCCCTTCGTATCTTGTACCTAATAGACGAAATTAATAGCCCCCACCTTACAATTAAAACTATTGGACACCAATGATACTGAAGCTATGAGTATACTGACTACGAAACTATCGCATTCGACTCTTATATAATTCCCACTCAAGATTTAATGCCGGGTCAATTCCGGCTATTAGAAACAGACCATCGAATAGTTATTCCCGTAGAGTCACCAACTCGCATTTTAGTCTCTGCAGACGATGTTTTACACTCATGAGCTGTCCCAAGCCTTGGAATCAAAATAGATGCTGTACCAGGACGCTTAAACCAAACAGCTTTTATTGTCTCACGACCAGGAGTCTATTACGGCCAATGTTCTGAAATTTGCGGAGCTAACCACAGTTTTATGCCTGTTGTAGTAGAAGCTGTTACTTTAAAATACTTTGAAGGTTGATCTTCTTTAATAATTGAAGATGCCTCGTTAGGAAGCTAAACAGGGTTTAAGCATTAGTCTTTTAAGCTAAACATGGTGACTCCCAACCACCCCTAGCGAAATGCCTCAGCTCAACCCCACTCCTTGGTTTACAATTATGCTTTTTGCTTGATTTCTATTTCTAACCGTTATTCCCCCTAAAATTTTAGCACATATCTCCCCTAATGACCCCCTCCTACGAGAAGTTAACAACTCTAAAACAGAATCCTGAGCCTGAACATGATACTAAGCCTGTTTGATCAATTCATAAGTCCCATCTTGTTAGGCATCCCTTTAATTTTTCTAGCTTTAACCTTACCCTGAATCTTGTACCCCAAATCTTGTAAACGCTGACTTAATAATCGTACTCTAACAGTACAAAATTGACTAATTAATGACTTTACCAAGCAAATTTTTAAACCTTTAAATCCCAAAGGACATAAATGAGCCATAATACTCATTTCCTTATTTATTTTCTTAATCTCACTTAACCTCTTGGGACTTCTTCCATACACTTTTACCCCTACCACACAACTCTCTCTTAGTCTAGCATTTGCAATCCCTATCTGACTGGCCACTGTAATTTTAGGTATACGAAATGAACCTACCCGCTCTTTAGGTCATTTATTACCAGAAGGCACACCAACTCTATTGATCCCTATTATAATTATTATCGAAACCATTAGTTTATTCATCCGCCCCTTGGCTTTAGGTGTTCGAATTACGGCCAATTTAACAGCAGGACACTTATTAATTCAATTAATTGCTTCAGGAGCCTATTTTCTTTTTCCTTTCCTACCAGCAGTTGCTCTTCTCACCTCTACACTTCTTCTTCTCTTAACCCTTTTAGAAGTAGCTGTTGCTATAATTCAAGCATACGTTTTCGTGTTACTTTTAAGTCTTTATCTACAAGAAAACACCTAATGACCCATCAAGCACATGCATACCACATAGTGGATCCAAGCCCATGACCCCTTACAGGCGCAATTGCTGCTTTTCTTTTAACATCTGGATTAGCAATTTGAATACATTTTAACTCCCCGTTTCTCTTAGTTACTGGTCTGACTTTAATACTCTTGACTATGCTCCAATGATGACGAGATATTATTCGAGAGGGCACATTTCAAGGTCACCACACCCTCCCTGTACAAAAAGGCCTACGTTATGGCATAATTTTGTTTATTACTTCTGAAGTCTTTTTCTTTCTAGGCTTTTTTTGGGCATTCTTCCACTCAAGCTTAGCTCCTACCCCCGAACTTGGAGGATGCTGGCCACCTGTGGGTATCACTACACTAAACCCTTTTGAAGTCCCACTTTTAAATACAGCAGTCCTTCTTGCTTCAGGTGTCTCAGTCACATGAGCACATCATAGTATTATAGAAGGTCAACAAAAGCAAGCAATCCAATCTCTAGCTTTAACCGTTGCTCTTGGTTTTTACTTTACCATCCTTCAAGCAATAGAATATTACGAAGCCCCTTTCACAATTACAGATGGTGTATATGGTTCAACTTTCTTTGTGGCTACCGGATTTCATGGACTTCACGTCATCATCGGGTCTTCATTTTTAATAGTATGTTTGTTACGACAAATTAAATTCCACTTCACATTAGAGCACCACTTTGGATTTGAAGCCGCTGCCTGATATTGACATTTTGTAGACGTAGTATGACTCTTCCTTTATGTTTCTATTTATTGATGAGGATCTTATCTTTCTAGTATAACAATACTAGCGACTTCCAATCACTTAATCCCAGTTAAAACCTGGGGAAAGATAACAACTATGGTTACAATTACATTAGTTATATTTTTAACAATCCCGGCTATTCTTGCTATGGCGGCTTTTTGACTACCCCTATCAAAACCCGACTACGATAAGCTATCCCCTTATGAGTGTGGTTTTGACCCCTTGGGATCAGCTCGTCTTCCCTTCTCAATACGATTTTTCCTAGTTGCCATCCTTTTTATTATATTTGATCTAGAAATTGCCTTGTTACTTCCCCTTCCCTGAGGAAACCAACTCCCCAATCCCTTAATTACATTCTCCTGGGCCTTAGTTGTTCTTATACTATTTTCCCTTGGGTTAATTTATGAGTGAATTCAAGGAGGCCTAGAGTGGGCAGAATAGGTTATTAGTTTAATAAAAACATTTGNGTTTCGACCCAAAAATTTGTGGTTAAACCCCACAATAAACTTAATGACCCTTATAATAACAGTTTTCTCCCTTATATTTATTCTAGGTTTATTAGGTCTAACTTTTCACCGAACACACTTACTTTCTGCGCTCTTATGCCTTGAGGGTATAATATTGNNNATTTTCATTGCCTTTGCTCTTTGACTCCTTCTAATAAATTCAGATAACTTTGCTTCATCTCCTTTATTATTACTTGCTTTTTCAGCCTGTGAAGCAAGCACTGGTCTTGCTTTACTAGTTGCTGCTGCACGAACCCATGGCTCAGACCGTATTAATAACCTCAACCTACTACAATGTTAAAAATTATTTTTCCTACGGCCATGCTACTAATATCAACCTGACTTTCACCCCGTAAAAACATGTGATCCTCCACCCTTTTATACAGTTTTATCATTGCTTCAGCTAGCCTTAGTTGAATACCATGTTCAACTATAAGCAGTTGGACTACAATTAACAACTTCATAGCCACAGACCCTTTATCGACACCTTTATTAATTCTCACCTGTTGACTTCTTCCGCTTATAATCCTAGCAAGTCAAAAGCATACTTTAGGTGAGCCCCTAAATCGACAACGAATTTATCTGCTTCTTTTAATTTCATTACAATTTTTCTTAGTACTAGCTTTTAGCGCAACAGAAACTATTATATTTTATATTATATTTGAAACAACCCTTATCCCCACATTAATTATTATTACACGCTGGGGTAATCAAAAACAACGTTTGAATGCAGGGGTTTATTTTTTATTTTATACTCTAGCAGGTTCATTACCTCTTTTAGTAGCCCTTTTAGTTCTTCAAAATTCAACGGGGTCTCTATCCTTCCTTACAATAAGTTTTACAGCCTCTTCCTACTCATTACAATTTTCATCCAAGCTATGGTGGTTTGCATGTCTTTTAGCCTTTTTAGTAAAAATACCCCTATATGGGGTTCATCTATGACTTCCCAAAGCACATGTAGAGGCACCTATCGCCGGGTCTATAATTCTTGCTGCAGTACTACTAAAACTAGGGGGTTACGGCCTAATGCGAATTTTAATCATTTTAGATCCTGTAACTAAAGATATATTTTACCCTTTCATTATTCTAGCACTTTGGGGTATAATCATAACAGGTTTAATCTGCCTACGACAGACAGATTTAAAATCTTTAATTGCTTACTCATCAGTGAGCCATATGGGCTTAGTTACAGCAGGAATTCTTATTCAAACCACATGGGGATTTACAGGAGCATTAGTTTTGATAATTGCACATGGCCTGACTTCATCGGCATTATTCTGCTTAGCCAATACTAACTATGAACGTACACATAGTCGGACAATGATTCTCACTCGAGGTTTACAAACTATGTTTCCCCTTATAGCTGTGTGATGATTTATTTCAAATTTAGCAAATCTTGCTTTTCCCCCACTGCCCAACCTGGTAGGAGAATTAATAATTATTACATCCCTTTTTAACTGATCTATATGAACCCTAATATTTACAGGACTAAGTACCTTAATTACAGCCAGCTATTCATTAAACATGTTCCTAATTACACAACGAGGAACTCTGCCTAGTCACATATTAGCAGCAGACCCTACATATACGCGAGAACACTTGCTTATTCTATTACATTTAGCCCCCCTCACTATATTAACTATTAAACCAGAATTAATCTGGGGGTGAGCCGCATGCGATTATAATTTAATTAAAAATATAAGGTTGTGATCCTTGAAATAAAGGTTAAAATCCTTTTTATCGCAGAGAGAGGCACGATCGTAACGATAACTGCTAATTTTCGCCCTCCTGGTTTAAATCCGGGACTCCCTCAAAACTTCTAAAGGATATTAGTTCATCCATTGACCTTAGGAGTCAAAAACTCTTGGCGCAATTCCAAGTAGAAGTTATGTGTAGTATACCGCTAATATTTTTATCTACTTTATTATGATTACTAATAGTCCTCATACACCCCCTCATTTATGCTTTAAAAACTGATGTACCTCAAGATTGATCTAATGAAAAAGTCAAAATAGCTGTAAAAATTGCATTTTTTATTTCACTATTTCCATTAACACTATATATTGATCAAGGCATGGAAGCAGCCTCAACTACATGAGCATGGACAAATACATTTCTTAACATCAATATTAGCTTTAAGTTTGACTCTTACTCATCCATTTTTTTACCCATTGCTCTTTATGTAACCTGATCCATTCTAGAATTTGCCCTATGGTATATACATTCTGACCCCTATATTAACAAATTCTTTAAAAACCTTCTAATTTTTTTAATCGCCATGATTACCCTTGTAACCGCTAATAACCTGTTTCAACTATTTATAGGATGAGAGGGGGTGGGGATTATATCATTTCTTTTAATTGGGTGATGATACGGTCGAGCTGATGCTAATATAGCTGCTTTACAAGCTGTAATTTATAATCGAGTAGGAGATGTTGGACTAATCCTATTTATAGCCTGAATAGTAATAAACTTTAATTCGTGAGAAATACAACACATTTTTGCTACCTCTAACCTCTCAGATTTAACTTTACCACTTCTGGGCCTAATCCTCGCCGCAACTGGCAAGTCAGCTCAATTTGGACTTCATCCGTGACTACCTTCAGCCATAGAAGGGCCCACCCCTGTATCCGCACTACTTCACTCAAGCACAATAGTTGTTGCAGGGATTTTTTTATTAGTTCGATTTAGTCCCATAATAAACAACAACCCTGTCGCACTATGCACATGTCTATGTTTAGGGTCTATTACAGCTTTATTTACCGCTATTTGTGCCCTTACACAAAATGATATTAAGAAAATTATTGCATTTTCCACTTCAAGTCAACTAGGCTTAATAATGGTAACTATCGGTTTAAACCAACCCCAATTAGCTTTTATCCATGTCTGTACTCATGCTTTTTTCAAAGCTATATTATTCTTATGCTCAGGATCAATTATTCATGCTATAAATAATGAACAAGACATTCGAAAGATAGGAGGTCTAAACCACTTGCTACCCGTAACCTCTGCTTGTTTAATAATAGGAAGTTTAGCGCTTACAGGTATACCCTTTTTAGCGGGATTTTTCTCAAAAGATGCAATTATTGAAGCTATAAATACATCATATGTAAACGCCTGGGCCCTAACCATCACCTTAATTGCAACCTCTTTTACTGCAGTCTATAGTCTACGAATCGTATTCTATGTCTTCATAGGTAATCCCCGTTTTAATACTTTATCTCCCATTAATGAAAATAATAGCGCTATAATTAATCCTTTAAAACGACTAGCAGGGGGAAGTATCGTAGCGGGTCTTTTAATTATATCTAATATCCTACCACTAAAAACCCCTGTATTAACAATACCCTTAGAAATTAAAATGGCTGCTATTCTAGTTACCACTTTAGGACTTTTAATTGCTATAGAGCTATCTAATTTGACATCAAAACAATTAAAAATTACTCCAAAATTACAGTTTTTTAAATTCTCAAACATGTTGGGTTATTTCCCTCTAGTAATACATCGGTTATTTCCTAAATGAGCCCTCTTAATAGGACAAAATATCTCTAATCAAATGATTGATCAAATATGACTAGAAAAAATTGGCCCCAAAGCCATTTCTAACTTCAATATTAATTCCGCTAACATGGTAGAAGATATACAAAAAGGCTTAATTAAAACATACCTATCCTTTTTCTTTATAACCATAATGCTAATAGTTTTTTTATTTTCATTAAACTAAACGGAGAACTGCATAACTTGAGCCCCAAACTAATTTAAGAACAACAAACAATGTTAAAAGTAACACAAAAGCCCCTAATGTTGTTATAACTGCACCATGTAAATATAGAAGCGCTACTCCCCCTGTGTTATTTTGAGCTGAACTAAAAATGAAACCTTCCATCAATAAATTTAATGATCCGCCAGGTAAGTCTCACACCATAAAAGTGATAAAAAATGCTAAAAAGATGAAAAAAACTACTAAGCCTAATACATTAATACTACCTAANCTCTCAGGAAATGGATCAGCAGCTAATGCTGCTGAATATCCAAAAACAACTAATATGCCTCCTAAGTAAATTAAAAATAAGATTAAGGAGAAAAAAGGTCCGCCAAAATAAGCTAGCAGAGCACAACCCACCCCCGCCACAATCACAAGGCCTAATGCAGAGTAATAAGGGGAGGGGTTTGAAGACACAACTGCTAAACCAAAAACCAACATAATTAAACAGAATCCTATTATAAAAAACATTAATTCTTACCTGGATTTAACCAGGGTACCAATTTAAAAAACCATCGTTGTAATTTTCTACAAGAACAAATGGCCAATTTACGTAAAACACACCCCCTAATAAAAATTGCAAACGACTCCTTAATTGATCTCCCTACTCCTCCTAATATCTCAGCCTGATGAAACTTTGGTTCTTTACTAGGTCTGTGTTTAGTAAGTCAACTAATTACAGGGTTGTTCCTAGCTATACATTACACTTCAGATATTTCAACTGCTTTCTCCTCAGTAATTCATATCTGTCGAGATGTAAATTATGGCTGACTAATTCGCAGTATTCATGCTAACGGAGCCTCATTCTTCTTTATCTGCATCTATCTTCATGTAGGACGAGGTCTTTACTACGGATCTTACCTATTCAAAGAAACATGAAATTTAGGTGTAATTTTACTTCTGCTTGTAATAATAACAGCTTTTGTTGGATATGTCCTCCCATGGGGACAAATGTCTTTCTGAGGTGCTACAGTAATTACTAATCTTCTCTCAGCAATCCCCTATGTTGGTGATAGCCTTGTACAATGAATTTGAGGGGACTTCTCAGTTAACAAAGCCACACTCACCCGATTTTTCTCGTTCCATTTTCTTCTCCCCTTTATTGTTTTAGCAACAACCCTGGTTCATCTTATTTTCCTACATGAAACAGGGTCTAATAACCCCACAGGTCTTACAACAGACTCAGATAAGGTCACTTTTCACCCTTATTTTTCATATAAAGACTTATTAGGGTTCANTATTCTCTTAGTGCTTTTAACATCACTATCTCTTTTTACCCCTAATATTTTAGGCGAGCCTGAAAATTTTACCCCTGCTAACTCCTTAATTACACCACCTCATATTAAGCCAGAATGATATTTTCTCTTTGCTTATGCCATCCTTCGATCTATTCCCAATAAACTAGGAGGAGTAATTGCCCTCCTTATATCAATTTTAGTATTACTTCTAGTACCCACCCTCCACACCTCGAAACAACGACCTCTCACATTCCGCCCCTTTGGACAAGCTCTATTCTGATTCCTAGTGGGGGATATTATTATTCTAACGTGAATTGGGGGAATACCTGTTGAACATCCTTACATCATTATTGGACAATTTGCATCATTACTGTACTTTGCTATCTTTTTAATTTTTATACCTGCCCTAAGCCTAGGTGAAAATAAACTCCTTCGATGATAATGCACTGATCGCTTAAAAAAAGCATTAGTTTTGTAAGCTAAAAATGAAGGTTAAACTCCCTCTCAGTGCTCAGAAAAAGGGGGGTTTAACCCATATCCCTGACTCCCAAAGCCAGAATTTTAATTAAACTATTCTCTGATTAACCTTTCACTCCAATATTCAAATTTACCCATTTAAAACTTAAAAACACTTCACTAGAAACACCATAAAACCTAAATACTGATTAAAATATTTCATAACAACTTTTATCTCTAATAAAGACTCTTTAAAACCTTTTATTAACCACGTACGGTAATAAAAGAACTCCAAACACACAATAATCTTTTATTCCAGATTCTGCCCTTCGAAAAGGACAGGAAAAACCTTTTACAAAATTACGCAATATAAAACTAAAATATTGATACTAAACAAAAATACTACAATTAAGAACTAAGTCACATAGACAAGAAAATTCTTACCAGGGTTCTAACCAAGACTAGTAATTTGAAAAACTACCGTTGTATTCAACTACAAGAATAAAATATACCCTATCGAAATTACAAATATCTTTTTATAACCCCAACAGTCCCTCCCCAAAAAAGTCTTTCCTACTATTTATAGAAAAGACTTGATCCTAAACACAATCCACAACCCGCAAATTTCAATAGTTTCCTCAATGCCTTTACTCATTTTAATATTAGTTATACCCCTTATAACACTTAAATATTAATGCAACCTCACCCTAATTTACCCGCATTTATATTTTTATAAGACAAGATTCTTAATAATAATCCTAATCTTATAAAAATATAAAACTTAAACACAACTTTTACTTTATACACTAAATAAGACATTTACTGACTTTATACCCTTAAATCAACAAATTAACCCTAAAACACCACAAATATTGTTTCCCCGCCCTCCCCCCTTTTTTTCACGCACCGATAACAATCAAAATCTGCCTCACTTCCGATTGACTAAAATCTTAAAAATTACCATATAGTAAAACGACCTCCCTAACCCCAGCTTATTACATTAACTCTAAATAGTTAATCACCCCACAATACTTTCAATTTCAATACCTATTTTAGCTTCGACCCTTAAAACTTTTAAATATTAATTCTACCAATCTTTCAACTACCCCTCTTATTAATCAAATACTTTTGACTTCCAAACGTTCAATGATCATGTTAAAAAATTTATAAAAATAAACACTTTTATTATATTTAACCTAATAATATTTTATGTTTCAGCTTGCTATTTCTGTTTACACCTATAAATTTATTCTACTTCTTAATGAACATGTTTTCCAAGACTGGATTACAAAATACTCGCAAATTACTGTTATACCCTTTAAAAACACCCCTCCCCAACAGCATTTTAAGACCCGATCGCTTTTTTAAACCCCCTTTTTTTCAACTCTATGAAAACATACTCGTGATAACGTTAAAACGTTAAAATAAAAACGTTAATTTAACAATTTTGAAATAACAGTTAAACCCCTACTGAGCCCGAAAAAAAAAATTTTGAACACTCATGCATCATCATAAAAGTTGAAATTTTTGTAATCGTTGTTCAGCGGACCCCTTTCCAAAATTTTACCTCCAAACTCGAAGATTCACTAACAAAAAAAAATTTTTTTTGGGGGGTCTCAAAATGGCAGGTCGAAAAAATGATTGTTTTTTTGCCAAAAATCCGTTTTTTTTTGCTGATCTAGTAGATCTCATTATTTTCCTTCATAAATTTTCGAAACCCTTTTCTTAGTTTTACCCCTAGAAATTGGAAAATTCTTCCTGCATCTGCCCCAAAATGGCCTTTTTTTTCCGTATTCTGCCCCAAAAA